AAATCACCAACTATTCTTTTTTAAACCATTTCGGTACTAACGTAGTGGTAGAAAGAGTACCATGTTGTGCCCGGACTTCAAACAGTTTAGCTTTAACCATGTTAATGGTCTCACATTATTGGTTGATAGAGAATCAAAGTTGACTTACCAATGAATAACGAAATGCTATGGTTCTTACATATGATTTATGAATTCATTCAGAAGGAATTCGTCGAGATTGTGCACTTTTTTCCTACTTTATTTCCTATTTATTCTAGAAAATATATATATATAAAATATATATATATATAATATAATATATAATATATATACTATAATAAAAAACTATAATAAAAATAAATAAAAAATAAAAATAAAATAAAGCATAAATAAATAAAAAATAAATGAAAGTGCAGCCGGTTAGATCCAACCTATTCTTGAAATATACAACTCGCACACACTCCCTTTCCAAAAAAAATCAATACACCAAGCACTACACTTAGATTTATTGGATTTGTTGCTAAAATATCGGTATTAAACCCGAAACTCCCGGCGGATGGCCAGTGGCCTAAGGAAACGAAAGAATCGGTTACATTTTTCATATGCTCTCCTCTTATAGATAGGACTAACAAAGAATAGAGTTCTTTTTGTATCATTTGGCTCGCCCTTTTTTGATCGATTTCTTTTTCTTAATTTCCCATTTTTTTATGGAAGTAGATTAAACCTATTTATTGAATTCTCAAATTCAAAAATTTATTCTTTTTTTGAAGTTTCCGATAAGACACTTATTAAGTTAGGTCCTAGGTCTCGTATCAATCGCAAAATAGCTCCTTTGTTCAAACACTTCCTAAAATAAAAGAAAAGCCAAAATTCCATCGTACTAAACGAAGGACGGGAAGGAAGAAAGCGAGCGAATCCACTAATTCCTCATCCTCAAATCAGTCCTTCCCGGGGTATTGTCGCAACAAATACATAATTGTAGGAGTGGAATAAAGTATTGATATAATTCCCAGAAGCAAAAGGCAACGAATTAATATAAAATAAGAAAAAAAGTACGTAATGCACTTTTTTACATTTTCGTTCTAGATTCTATGTTTAAATTAAACAAAAGGATTTGCAAATAAAAGCGCTAATGCCACGACCAGTCCATAAATTGTTAAAGCTTCCATAAAAGCTAGACTAAGCAATAAAGTACCTCGTATTTTTCCTTCTGCTTCTGGTTGTCTCGCAATACCTTCTACGGCTTGGCCCGCAGCAGTACCTTGGCCAACTCCAGGTCCAATAGAAGCAAGCCCTACGGCCAATCCAGCAGCAATAACGGAAGCGGCAGAAATCAGTGGATTCATGATGATAGGTTCCTCGCACAAAAAAAAATGGTTAATGATACAATCAACCAATGAATTATTACTTATTTGATCACTAAAATATATCGAGTCGAAGTAACTAAAACTTCGAATAAAAATAATTAATAATATAGATAGGGGTAACCCCTATATAACTAGTATATATCTAATATCACATATACATTTGTTTCTTTCATAACGTAAACCGCTTTCATTTTATATTGAATCAGATTCTAGAATAATTCTTCGAAAGATACACATACAGGGACTGTGGCTGGACTTATAGACATTACATATATCTAGTGTGACCCCCCTAACCCATCCACCATTTCGTAATATCGTCTATCTTTCCTCCTACAACTCTAATCGTATATACATATATGTATTTCTATCTATATATGTTCCCCAATCAAGAACCAAATAGATTTTCTTGAACCACGCATTGCTTCAATTGGGATAAGCTTAAAAAAAAAGAAGACTATTTCGAAAACTAATCAATGATGACCCTCCATGGATTCCCCTATATAAGCCGCGGCTAAAGTTGCAAAAATAAGAGCTTGAATACCGCTTGTAAATAATCCAAGAAACATGACAGGTATAGGAACTACTGAAGGTACTAAAGAAACAAGAACAACAACTACTAATTCATCAGCCAAAATATTCCCGAAAAGTCGAAAACTAAGAGATAAAGGTTTTGTGAAATCTTCTAGGATGTTAATTGGTAAAAGTATTGGAGTTGGTTGAATGTATTTTCGGAAATAATCCAATCCCTTTTTGGTAAGACCCGCATAAAAATATGCCGCTGACGTGGGTAAAGCTAAAGCAACAGTAGTATTTATATCATTCGTGGGGGCGGCCAACTCCCCATGAGGTAACTGTATGATCTTCCAAGGGAAAAGGGCCCCCGACCAATTAGAAACAAAAATAAACAGGAACATGGTTCCAATAAAGGGAACCCAAGGACCATATTCTTCTCCAATCTGAGTTTTGCTCAAGTCTCGAATAAATTCAAGGACATATTCGAAGAAATTCTGACCGTCGGTCGGAATGGTTTGTGGATTCCGAACAGCTATGATGACTGAACCTAATAAGATAGCAATTACGACCCAAGAAGTGATAAGTACTTGGGCATGAATTTGTAAACCTCCTATTTGCCAATATAAATGTTGGCCTACTTCTACACCTGATATATCGTATAACCCTTCGAGTGTTTTAATGGAACATGGTATAACATTCATATTGTCCTCTGACAGAAATAGAACTTAAAAAAAAGAATTATTTTGATTCAACCATCTCTTTATCAACTTATCTACTTTCATCATTAATCATATATTTAGAATACCAAGAAATCACATAACATAATATCAATATCCAATTTTCTCTCTTTTTAAAAATGCAAGACAAGAATAGTAACCGATCCAAGAAATAAAAATAATTAAATAATCTTATTATTCTTAATCATAACATAATCATAATCAACGACTTCTTATATAGCTAGAACGCCCCTCACAAATTGCGGATACTAATTTGTTAAGAATCAATCGGATTGAAGCTATAGCGTCATCGTTGGCTGGAATCGAAATATCTGCGAGATCCGGGTCACAATTTGTATCGATTAAACAAATTGTCGGAATTCCCAAAATGACACATTCTCGAAGAGCCGTATATTCTTCTTGCTGATCAACGATGATTACAATATCAGGCAACCCAGTCATATATTTGATCCCGCCCAGATATGTTTGCAAAGTAGATAATTTTCTCTTCAACATTGCTGCATCTCTTTTAGGGAGACGGTTGAGTTTCCCCATCTTTTGTTCTGCTCTTAAGTCTCTGAACTTATGAAGTCTCGTTTCCGTAGTGGACCAATTCGTTGACATACCACCGAGCCATTTTTTATTAACATAATGACATCGAGCTCTTATTGCAGCCGATGCTACTAAGTCCGCTGCTTTATTTTTGGTACCGACGATTAAAAAGTTTTTTCCTCGACTTGCTGTATCAAAAACTAAATCACAGGTTTCTGATAAAAAACGAGCAGTTATAGTAAGATTTGTAATATGAATACCTTTACGCTTTGCAGAAATGTAAGGGGCCATTCTAGGATTCCATTTCTTAGTACCATGACCAAAATGAACCCCGGCCTCCATCATCTCTTCCAAATGGATGTTCCAATATCTTCTTGTCATTTTTCCCATGCTTTTTTTTAACAAATAAATAATTGTTCCTACGGAACCTTCTACCGGGATTGACTGTTGATACACAGCCCAAACCGTTCATCTTTTTTTTATTACTTTCTTAATTTGATTTATTACCAAATCAATAACTAGAAAATAAAAAGAAGGAATCTTACCTTAGGAATTAGGAAATCATGTAAATGATTTTTCTGGTGTGTCATGGAAATTGTTTGGGGCACAAGAACAAAAAAATTCTCTATGGTGTAACAAAATATCTCTCATTCCCAACTCGAATAGATTTTTCTTTTTGATTTCCAAATGAATGTTTTTGTCTTGCCTTGAACGGTGCACTAATTTTTTGAATCCGGTACCGACAGGGATAATCCCCCCCAGAACAACATTTTCTTTCAGACCCTTCAACCAATCAATACGACCTCGTAGAGCGGCTTTTGCTAAAACTCTAGCAGTTTCTTGAAAACTTGCTTCGGATATGAAACTTTGAGTATTCAGAGATGCCCTCGTTATTCCAAATAAAATTGCCCGATAATGGATCGCCTCGTCTAAAGCGCGCCCTGCTCGTTCCGCCCGCAACAATCCGATTAATTCTCCAGGCAAAAAAACATTAGACATTCCATCTTCTGAAACCAGCACTTTTGATGTTACTTGCCGTACAATAATCTCTATATGTCTATTATGGATCTGTACCCCCTGGGATCGATAAACCTTTTGGATCTTATTAACCAAAGAGATACGACTTTGGGCTATGGTTAGCTCAGCTCCAATTAAGAATCCCCAAGGAATTCCGAGAATTCTTGGTATACGCTCGTTCCAACCTTCAACTCTCCTTTCAAGGTTCATCGATATTGAACCAATCGAACGCACTTCTAAGATTTGTTCCACTTTTGGAAGGCCTTGCGTTATGTCACCAGATCGAGATTTTTCATATATAAATGTAACTAATGTATCTCCTTCAGAAAGGGTTTCACCATAATGTCCGTGAACAGTCGCTCCTGGAGTGGCCAAATAGGGCTTAGCGGATCTTATAACTAAGGAATCGACGTGAACAATTAAAATTTGACCAGATTTTTTTATGTGTGGTCCATATTTAACTAGACATATATTTTCACAAATAAATTGTCCAATGCTAATTATTGTGGATGTCTCTTCACAATAATTGTGATGTAGAAAGCACCAATTCAAAAGGAATGGATTCAAAATGATGTTATTGCATGGGCCGGGATTATAAATCCCCCTATTTTCACCTATTAAACAGTATTTAAGTACTTCAAGTACTTGAAAAGCCTGTTTAAAATTATCAAGTATCCAATATTTGTTTAACAAGATCTGATTATGAGTTATTAAATGATAAGATGAATAAAAGTTCATGATTTTCGGTACAATAGTACCTAAGGGACCCCAAAAATCCCTAATTGGAGTTATGGGATTCGATTCTTTTGCCACATTGTTATATTTTGAACTGTTGAATGGACATGGACCAACTCGAGAACAATTGAATGATGACAAAATTATCAAAGATTGGCATTCCTTGTTTCGATTCAACAACGTACCAATAGTTCCTTGATGCTGGGTAACTAATGGAATCTTCGCTTTGGAATAAAAAGGATTGATGTTGGTGCGATCTAATCCATTATCAGGAATCAATCCTGAACCCGCCATATCATACCTTTTTCCGGCATATGAAATAGTAGACTTGACTAACTCAATTCTTATGAAATCGCGAATCAGATCATTTGCCCTTACCTCAACAAAGGAAGCACGAACCTCTTCTATAGAACCGTTTTTTTCTTGGTCCCAATTCAATACTAAGCAAGTCCGAACTAATTGAATACTTGCGTGATAAATTCCGCGAATTGACTTTCCATTTCCATAAAGGATATAATTGACAACTCTAAGTTCGACATTATCTTTTTCCTGCAAAAGATCTTGAGGGAAAAGTTTTGCTAAATTTATCCCATCAGCTATTTCATATGTGACTACGGGCCGAACCAAAACAAAATACTTTTTTTTGGTGGGTGTGATCCGTTGGACATAGATCCAATTTCTCAATTTTGTTTTTGATTCCTTAGAATTTTTTTTTTCCGTTCCCGGTGGTATCAAAATGCCGCTGTGTCTGGATATCTTATCTGTCTCTCCGGGAAAATGAATATCTCCGGAAAATATTTTCAGTTCAATACTTTTTTTTTTTCTCTCCACTCGGACTAATCCACCTACCCGGCTTCTTGTATTTGTATTTAAAGCGAGTTGTGTATCTACTCCAATAATACTATTGTTCCGGACCATTATGGACGAAGATCCGGGTAAGATATGCAACTCTTCGGGAATAAAAAAAAACCGATCCACTTTCATTTGGTATTTCGGACTAAATTCTTTTGCTCCCCGATACTCAATCAAATCTTCTTTTTTTACGATTGAATCCGCCTCTACGATCCCATATTTAGTAATTCCCGAACTCTTTCTTCTGTATCTTGGATCATCAAAATAAGCAAGAATACTATTTCTACGTAAAATACCATTTATGGGTATTTCAATCGAAATACCAAAAGAGGGTATTAGTTCTTTCTCTCGTTCTTGATCATATTGTAATGGGATGATAAATCTATTTCTTCGCCTTTTCGCCAAGAAATCAGAATTCTCTTGGAGAATCGAAGGATATATGAAATTCCAATGTCCGCTGGATATGATTCGATCAAGTCTTGAATAGTCAAGAATTTCCCTATCTTTTTTACCAGAAGGATCCAACAATTTATGTCTTACTCGACCATTAGTGATTGAGGGGTCGGAGATATATCTTTCGTCGACAGAAAAAGAATGAACATTCATTTGATCTTGACCCTTGTGGAGCGAAAAAGACACTATACTAGATCTGCATGGACCCCCTGCTAATATCCATAAATGACTTGTTTTTGGTAATAGATGAACATTACTATATGTATATTCAGGTGCATGGTAGACGTCGGTGCTCCAGTGCATTTCTCCCTCTGATTCAGAATAAATATGTTTTTGAACCCTCTCTTTAAAATGAAAAGTGGACGTTCCGGCACGAATCTCAGCAATCACTTGTTCAGATTCTACATATTGATCATTTTGAACTAAAATCAAACTTTTAGGTGGAATATTCACACTATGTAGAGTATCCCGACTCTCAATAGTTACATACAAGTCTATAGAACATAGAAAAGCAGGATGCCCATGACGAGTACGTGTGGGATGAACCAAATACTCATTGAACTTTATTTTTCCATTAGAAGGAGCTCGTACATGTTCGGCAGTACCGCCTGTGAATACTCCACCCGTATGAAAAGTTCTTAATGTTAGTTGAGTCCCTGGTTCCCCAATCGATTGACCCGCAATAATACCTACAGCTTCTCCCAATTCGACCAAGTCACCGTGAGTGGGGCTTCTGCCATAACATAATTGACAGATCCAAGATGTATTCCTGCAAGTAAAGGGGGCTCTAATATATATTGGCTGTGCTCGAAAGGTTATGAATCGATTGGCAAGCCCAATCCCAATATCTTGATTTCGAATGGCAATGCATCGTATCCCCACATATATATCGTCTGCTAATACACGACCAATTAGGGTTTGGACAAAAATTTTTTCTGCCATCCCGTTTCGAGGACTCACGGAAATACCTCGGATAGTACCACAATCTGTTCTACGTACAATAATGTGTTGAACTACTTCAACAAGTCTACGCGTGAGGTATCCAGCATCTGATGTTCGTATAGCAGTATCCACGACTCCTTTTCGAGCTCCGTAGCAAGAAATTATATATTCTGTCAAAGAAAGCCCTTCGCGTAAATTGCTTTGAATGGGTAAATCAATCATTTGTCCTTGGGGATCCGACATTAATCCTCTCATACCTACTAATTGGTGTACCTGAGATGCATTTCCTCGAGCTCCCGAAAAGGACATTAGATGGACTGGATTAGATGGATCAGTCATCCGAAAATTAGGATTCATTTCTTGTCTCAAATATT